GTGCTTCGTTGGTTGATGTCTGTTAATCATAAGGATATTGGTTTAATGTACGTTTTGGTAGGTGTATGGGGAGGGTTGATGGGATTTTCTATAAGTCTATTAATTCGATTAAAGTTAGGAATGGGAGGAGTCTGGATAGGCAGAGAGGCTGTTTATAATGTGTTGGTGACAAGCCACGCAGTTATAATAATCTTCTTTCTAGTTATACCAGTTTTTACGGGAGGGTTTGGCAATTGGTTAATATCTGTTATATTAGGGTTGAGGGACACGGCTCTCCCCCGCTTAAATAATTTGAGATTGATCCTACTACTTGCTAGGCTAGGAATTATAGGGGTGTCTTTATTGTTAGGGGGAGGAAAGGCCGGTTGAACAATGTATCCCCCTCTCATGTTAAGGGATTATAGCTCTGGGGTGGCTGTCGATTTGATGGTCTTGAGGTTACATGTAGTGGGGTTTTCTTCCATTTTGGGGTCAATTAACATTTTGGTTACTTGAGTAACTGGGAGAAGGGTGGCGTATAGGGTAGATCAAGCCCCTCTGTTTGTATGGGATATAGTAACAACTGCAGGGTTAGTAGTATTGACGGTACCAGTTTTGGCGGCAGCTTTAACAATGCTTTTGATAGACCGTAATTTGAATTCCATGTTTTTTGACCCCTGTGGAGGAGGTTCACCAATTTTATATCAACATCTATTTTGATTTTTTGGTCACCCTGAAGTGTATATTCTCATTTTACCAGGGTTTGGCTTAGTATCACATGCTGTAAGGTGTTTGGGTGGTAAATTTGAGGTATTTGGCTATTTGGGGATAGTGTATGCCCTGTTAAGAATTGGGGCCTTAGGGTGTTTGGTTTGGGCTCACCATATATTTACTGTGGGCTTGGATATCGATACACGTGCTTACTTTTCTGCGGCTTCTATGACTATTGCGGTACCCACTGGGATTAAGGTGTTTAGGTGGTTGGCTTCTATGTATGGCTTAAATACACCCCTAAATTCAACAGGTATGTGGGTTTTGGGGTTTATTTTGATGTTTGTTATTGGGGGCCTAACTGGTGTAATACTAGCCAATTCTAGCTTGGATACGGTATTTCATGACACGTACTTTGTGGTAGCGCATTTCCATTACGTCTTGAGTATGGGGGTAGTGTTTTCACTATTTCTAGGCTTGAACATTTGGTTACCACTATTTTTAGGGGTAAGGTTTTCGGAGTTGTGACTGAAGGTTCACTTTATTTTGGTGTTTGTGGGGGTTAATATAACGTTTATCCCACAGTTTGTTTTAGGGTTTATGGGGATACCTCGCCGGTATGTCGATTTTCCAGAGAGTTATGAGTGATGAAATGTTCTCTCAAGATGGGGGTCAGGATTATCCCTATTGGGTGTGATTTTATATGTAGGTGTTTTTTTTATGGCATTGAGTGGGTCCCATTTGACGGTATTTCATTATCAGATAACACCATCAATGGAGTGGGTAGAGGGGTCTAACCCCCCTCACCACAGGGGAGTTGAGGGGTCACTAAGAAGATTGTAGTAATTTTGGGGAGTTAGGCAGTATTAGGGTACAGGCAATTTCCATTTGTCAGGGGTACTAGCTAGTTGATAGTCATGGAGAGATTGGGTCTCCTATTTATGTCAATAGACTCAAGAGTTTTAAGAATAGTTTATTGTAGCTAAACTGGGGGGAAGAGTTAGCAAATAATAGTGTAGTGGGAAGAGTTACAAGTGATTTAGGGCTTATAAGAAACTATAAAGCGGTTATTTTACCTTTTGTATAAGGGGGGCAGGAGCTTATTGAAGATGCAGATTCCCCAAACCATAAGATATTAGAGTCAAGCCCTGCAGAAATGTGGGGATTAGGGTCTAAAGTAGTGATATTCTATCGATTATGGTATAAGTGGGCAGAGTGTGAGGGGGTAAGCCTCTTTGGTGGTTTTATTATTAAACGTAGTATGATAAGGCTTTAAAGTGTAATAGTGTTATTACAAACTGAGTGGGTATAGAATTTGATTACGTTAAAATCAGTACAATCGGGATAATAGTCCTGATATGTTAATCTGTTTATGAGTAATTACAGCATAATGGTGGCAGTTGGTAGACGTGACATTTCAATTGGGTCATTTGATAAATGTTTATTAAAAACATTTCTATATTTATATATAGTAGCCCCTGCCCGCTGAGAGTTTGAAGGGCCGTAGTAAGTTGACTGTGCTAAGGTAGCATAATAATTAGGTTGTTAATTGCAATCTGGAATGAAGGGGGGAATATTTGAATGAGGGTGATTGTGGCGCGAGGAGAAATTACTTTAAAGTGAAAATGCTTTAAAAGGGAAAAAGACGGAAAGACCCCGGAAGCTAGGTAATGTTTTACTTTGTTGGGGCAATAGGTGAGAAGATACGTCTCACTGTTTAAGTTACTCCGGGGATAACAGGGCTATCAACCTCACAGGTTGGTTTGCTACCTCGATGTTGGATCACCCATCAAGTAGTCTGTTCGACTTTAAGAGGGTACGTGATCTGAGTTTAGATCGGCGTGAGCCAGATCGGTTCTTATCTTTTATGGGCTTCTTGTAGTACGAAAGGGGTCAGGAGGACTAATAATTGGGGCCTGTATGGCAGAAATTGCCCCTAATTTAGGTTTAGGTTATTATTCAGGTTGTGGAATTTTTGTTGTTGGCCATTTTGGGTTTCATATTTTTAACCTTTGTAGGAGTTAAAGGTTATGGGGGACTGGCTATAAACCTGTGACTTATTGTGGGGTTGTTATCAGTGTTGTGAGGGTTTGGGCACACTAGGTGGGAGGGGTGGATCATGTTGTCAATAGTAAATGTGGGGGGAATTTTAGTTTTGATAGTTTATGCCAGAAGAACAGATGGTTATAACAAATATATTACACCCCCCATATACTTAGGGGTTGGTTTTGTCACCCTCTTGTACCTATTTGGTGTAAGGGCATCGGAACCTAACCATGTTTCAGAGAGTTTGGTGTATACTGAGAGCACGGGGGTGTTATTAATGATGTCTGGGTTGTTTTTAGTTTTAGCCATGGTTGTCTGTAATCGGATATTAGGGGTAGGTAGGGGGTATTTACGTGGGGTTTCTCGTCTTAGTTTATTGAATGCGAGTATGTCTAGCTCGAGGTTTAGGTGGGTATGTTGATTTTAGTGGTGGGGTCTGTTTTATGTCTATTAGTCGGGCTGATTTGTGTAGGTGGTGTGACCTTAGTGGCGGATGTAAACACAAGATGTGGAGGTTAATTTGTATATGATTGTTAGTCATGGTGGTAGGTTCTTGATTTTGAGGGCTAGCTGCGAAGGTGTTAGTAATACTTTTTAATCATAGGGCGTTTAGCTTTTCCTTGTTGATGTCTGTGTTATCGTGTTTGATAGTAACGTCTAATTTTTATGGCCTATTGAGAGTGGGGGTGTGAACCATGGGGTATGGGGTAGTTTGTACCATGAGATTGATGTGTTGAATCTGGGGGGTGTTTTGGTTGGTCGAGGGTGCTGGAGTTGGGTTATATTTGGCCCATTTTTCTATTGCAGGGGTAAGTGGACCCCTAGGTTTATTTTTGCCCCTGGCTGAGCTGGTTAGGGTGTTAGTCCGCCCTTTAACATTAGGAGTCCGTTTGGCAACCAATATTTCGAGGGGGCACGTACTAATGTTAATAATATCTTTGTTACTTGGAGGGGTTAGCTTGTCAGTTGCTCTAACCCCACTATGACTTGCGGTGGTTTGTTTGGAGATATTCGTAGCACTATTACAGGGGGTAATCTATTCAATGTTGGTGGTGATTTACGTTGAGTAGTGTTTGTTGTAGTGGGAGTAGCGGTTTCGGTTATCCTAGTGGCTGGTTTAGGGGCTTTGGTTTGGGTTGTTCTAGACCGTCATGGGTGGGGTGTAGAGACCTTGACCAGGTTTGAGTGTGGGTCACCATCAACACAAGGGGAGAATCGACACTTTTCTGTACGGTTTTTTGCATTAGTCTTGGTTTTTTTATTGTTGGACTTGGAGGTGGCATTGATTTTGTTAATACCAGCTGTATCTCTAACGTTACCCGTGTATGTAGGCGGGTGTTTTGTAGTTACTGTAATCCTGTACGCTGTGGGTACTTACTATGAATGGTACAGGGGTAGTCTGAGGTGGGTGTATTTAGAGCTTAGGTTAAAAAAAACTTTGAATTTTCAAGATTCAAGATACATTAGTAGCTCTAGTCTTAGTCAGTGGTGAAAATAAAATATTAATAGGGGGATATAGGGGGTGGAAGTATAACGTAATTGTTATAGTGGGGGTTAATCCTATAGGGATAATCCTAGGTAACGTATACAGGAATGGGCTTAGGTTAGATACATGAAGGGGTATGGAGTATCCTATAGGGATAATCCTAGGTAACGTATACAGGAATGGGCTTAGGTTAGATACATGAAGGGGTATGGAGTATCCTATAGGGATAATCCTAGGTAACGTATACAGGAATGGGCTTGGTAGCCACAGAATAGAGTAACATGCTAAGCATGACATAGGAGCGGAAGGTCTACAGTAGATAGGTTATTACTGGTTGTTTATTAGGGGTAGGCATGCGTGGTAGTCTGTTGTGTAGTATCCCAACTCCTTGTAACCTGGGGGCTGTGTAAGAGCACAAAAAAAAAAAAAATAAAAAATTGGGGTTTTGGTTTGTATGCTAAAAAGTTGTATTTTAATGGTTCATTTACATTGAATTGAGGGTCTCGGGCCGTTTGGCGGTCACGGAGCTGATTAGCGCTAATTTTTTGCATTAGAGGTATGGTGGCTACTCTTTAGTTGGTGTAAAGTCACACAATCTTTTCGTGATTGAGGGGTATTAAAGTTTTCCGCTGTAGTTTAAGTGAATGAGGGTTTTGTAAGCCTTTGGTATGGGGTGGGCTTGCTGGCCAGGTGGGTAGGCTTTGAAAGCTTATAATAGAAAGCAGGTGGTGGTTAGTGGGGTAGGGTGGTGTGTGGGTGTTATCTTGGCTGTAAAGAGTTTGAGGTTGATGGGGTGGTTGGTTGTCTATGAGATAATATGCATATTGTTTTTAGTAAGTGTAGTTTTGGGGGAGGGCATGTGCCGTGGTGTGAGGGATATTTTGTTAGTGGGGGTTATGGTTTCGGTATTGACCGTGGGGGTGGTCTTAAGGGGCTATGTTCGGGGATTACGCGGGTTTGGGGGCAATCGGGTGTGAGCTGTTTCATTAGGCTTGTGGTAAGTGCAATTTTTGTCATGATGGGGGGTCTTTTGTTTTTTTTTGAGCAGGCTGTTGTTTCAGTTTCACTCTTTTTGTTGGGTGTGTATTTTATACTTTCGGGGGTTTTTTTGGGTGGTTTTGAATATGCTATCAGAAACTTGGAAGTTGGGGCTAATTCTGTGGTTATGGTGTTGTTAGTGAGTATTGTCACTTTGGGCGTCATGGTGTGTGGGGCTGAGGGGTTGTGAGGTGCATATTTTGGGGGTGTTGTAGTGTTGGTAATGGGGCTAATTATGGGCTTATTTTTTATGGTGGCTTCTTGGGTGGGGTTTTATGTGGCGTATGAGGGGGTCGTTTTCCCACTGGTCCTCTGTGTCTTAGTGTGGGGTGTGTATTATGAGCGGGTGAGGAGGTGCTTGTATTTGGTGGTTTATACTGTCTTATTTTCCACTCCTCTCCTAATCCTGGTTTTGTGGGGGGTTAGGAGGGGGTACATTATATGGGTATATTGGTGGGGTTTACCTGTGAAAGGTTTATGAGGAGGGCTGGCTGTTATTACCCTATTAGCGATATTGGTTAAAGTGCCTATATATGGGCTACATGGGTGGTTACCAAAAGTTCATGTAGAAGCCCCCACATGGGGTTCCATCCTCCTAGCTGGGGTAGTCATTAAATTAGGGGTGTATGGTATGTATGTATTAGTTGTGAGTGGTGTTGGCGGAGCTTACAAGTGATTAGTGGGTTTGTGGGCGCTTATGGGCGGAATTGTAAGGGGGATATATTGTTTAGTTGTAGGGGACACTAAGTCGTTAGTGGCCTATTCGTCAGTAGTTCATATGGCGGTAACTATTTGGTTGTTGCTAAGCATGGGGAGCGGGGTGTGACGTGGTGTTGTATTAATTGCTGTTATGCACGGCCTGGTGTCCGCAGCATCGTTTGGGTTTATTGGGGGCTTGGGGGAGGGTCTCAAGTCTCGTAGAGTGGTGGTACTTAAGGGTGTAGTATCTATATATTCCTTTAGTGGGCTGCTGTTGGCAGTTGTGCTGGTTTTTAATATGGGCTTTCCTGTGAGGGGAGGTATATTAGGTGAAATCGAAGCTTTTAACTCTGTTTTTAACTTATTAGGAGTGGGGTGAGCAGTGGTTTTGGGTTATATAATACTCAGGTGTATGTTTAGCTTGTATTTAGGGGTTAATTTGGCCGGTTTAATGGGGAGACGAAGATTCGTATTAAGGTATAAGGTGTATATGTTAGAGGTGGGTCTCTTATTATTGAGGGTGTTGTATTTAGGGGGAAGGGATGTAATGTTGTAGTTAGGCTTAGCTTCAAAGCCCCTTATTGTGGTTAAGGGAAGAGTGCCTAAAGTGGCGGGTTTAGGGGTAGTTGTAAGTCTTTTACTAAGTATTATATGTGTAGTAGCAGGGGGAGTTGGGGTTAGGGTGTTAGGAGTTGAGGGGGTTTTGAGGGGGTTGGTTAATGTAAGTTTGGGGGCTCAGGACTTGGCATTTGCATTCTGTTATGGTGGTGGGGTTAGCCCCATAGTGGTGGTAGTTATAATAGTTTTCAGCATGGTGTTGGTATTTACAGTGGTGTATATGGTTAGTGAGGTGGAGTATAACTCTTTCCTAGCTTTTGTAGGATTATTTGTAATTGGGATATTGATTTTAGTAAGAGCTCAAGGTGTGTATTCAGGGCTAGTTGGGTGAGAAATTTTAGGTGTAGTTAGATTTATTTTAATTGGGTATTATGGCAGGCGGACTTCTTGGGGTAGGGGTTTAGTTACCATGGGTATTAATCGTGTGGGCGATGTGTGGTTCATAGTGTTGTCCTTGATTATGGTCTTTCTTTTAAGGGGGTTAAATGGGGGGGGTGTTTTAAGTAGTGTGATTTGGGTTGTAGGTTTATTGTGTGGAGTTTTAATTTTGACTAAGAGCTCACAATTCCCTTGCAGAGGCTGACACCCTTTAGCTATAGCGGCACTTACTTCAGTATCTGCTTTAGTCCACTCTTTTACACTAGTGGTGGCAGGCCTAGTTGTGGGGGTGTATTTATGAGAGGTAATAAGTATCATGGGTGTAATTAAGAGGTTGTGTTTGTTAATAGGAGTTTTAACCTTGATTAGCTCTAGGTTCAGGGTTCTATGGGAGATGGATTTCAAAAAAGTTGTTGGTTTGTCTACCTCCATTCACTTCAAAATCATGCTTTTGATGCTAGTTGTGAGGGGTATAGGTCTGGCTATAGTGTACATAGTCGTGCACGCCCTGTTCAAAAGGCTCCTGTTTGTTGCTGTTGTGTATATTATCTTGTTAAACACACACGATCAGGATTATCGAGGGGTACTAGGTTTAGGGGGACTATTTTCAGTTGTCAGGGGTATAGTGGTATTAAGAAGGGTGTGAAGTCTAGTCGGTTTAGTCGGATTCAGTGGTTGAGTCACAAAAGATGTATTGTTGGAGAGGGTTTATGTGCAAGGGGGTGGTGTAGTGGTATCAATATTGGTAGTGGCTTTAAGGTGTAGATTGATGTATAGGTGAAAGTTGTTAGTTACGGCTATTGGTAGTGGGGCTGCCCGGAGGTTGGAGGGTGTAGGTTGAAGTGTGGGGGGAGGGTTATTTATAGCAATAGGTGCTATAAGTTGTATGGGTGTATCTGTAGGATGGGTGGTTGAGGGGAGTTTAGACTCAAGAGTAGCAGTAGGTGTGATTGGAGGCCTGGAGAAGTGGAGTTATTGAATAGTAGGGGTTCTAGTTATTGGGTTAATCTTAGGGTGGAGTTTGGTTAGACCAGTGGGAGCAAATATGTTGTACCTGCAGGACCTGTACCGAGTGGTTGTGGGTGGTTTAACTATTTCAGGTGTGTTGCTTTTTTCTAAAGTGGAGATTATAGCAGGGTCCGTGATTGTAGGGAGGGTTGTTGAAGGGGAGAGGGGTAGGCTGCAGGCAGCGGCAGGGTTGTTAAAAGCCCTAGATATGTGGGCAATGTTTGTGGGAGTGTTATTATTTACTGTGATCTTGATTGCGATTTAACTGGCGTGGCAGAATATGTATCAAATTTAAGCTTTGAGGATGGGGCTAGTTTCACACTAGAGTTTTTGGAACGCCCACTTTGGGGGTGGGAGGTAATGGTGTGAGTGAAAGTCTTTAAGTTTTATGAGAAGTTGCTGAAGGGGGAGCTGTTGGACCTACCCACCCCGACTAACTTAAACTTTTGGTTTGGGTTGGGGGTGAGGTTGGGGGTGGTGTATATCATGCAAGTCGTGTCTGGCGTAGTATTGTCATTTTATTACAGTGTTGGCTTAAGAGGTGGATTTTGGCCGGTTGTTGGTATCATGCAAGATGTGTGAGGGGGGTGGTTTGTGCGGTTTACCCACAGGTCCGGTGCTAGTATTTTCATACTCTTGATTTACCTCCACCTCTTGCGGGGGTTCTTGTATGGGAGATTTAAAAAAACGGGCGTATGAATTAGTGGAGTGTTGGTGATGTTAGTAGTAATAGGGGTGTCCTTCTTGGGGTATGTTTTACCGTGGGGGAGGATATCTTACTGAGGTATAACCGTGGTAATTAGTATATTAGGTGCAATTCCCCTGGTGGGGGAGATCATTATGGAGGCTTTGTGAGGGGGGCCTACTGCGGGGGTACATTCACTCTCACGGTTTTTTAGGCTACACTATATGTCATCTTTGGTGGTGATAGTTGTGGTGGTTGTCCACTTAATTGAACTACACCGTAAGGGGAGGTCTAACCCACTAGGTGTTACGAGTGATTTAGATAAGGTAGTGTTTATAGGGTTATTTGTCATTAAAGATGTTTTAGGTCTTTTGTATTTGCTTTTGTTGTATTGAGTAGTCGTTCTTGTGTGCCCCTATAGGCTGATAGATGCAGCGAATTTTGAGGAAGTTAGTTTTGTGGTAACACCTACCCATATTAAACCAGAATGATACTTCCTATTTGCTTATTGTATCCTGCGTGCAGTCCCATCAAAACTGGGGGGTGTAGCGCTCATATTCCTATCAGTGCTGATCATGCTGATTTTTGGCTTTAGTCGGGGGGTCTCCCCGTATCGGGCTATTGGGGGGTGGTTGTATAAGGGTTTGATGGTAAGATGGGTGTCGGTATTCCTCCTGTTAACATGGTTGGGTGGCAGATCGGCCGAGACACCTTATGACACACTAGGGCAGGTATTTACTGTAGCATATTTTTTAGCTTTAATAGGGATGTTTACAGTGTTGATTGTGGATGTGGAGAGTAGGCGTTGGTAGTTTTATATGTGATAGTGGAACTCCTACTAGTTCTCATACTGTTAGGTTATTTTACGTTATTGGAGCGTAAGACCCTGGGTTATGGGCAGGTGCGTAAAGGGCCTAATAAGGGGGTGTTAATAGGGCTGGCACAGCCACTATTAGATGGGTTTAAACTATTTATAAAGGGTTTTAAAGGGGTCAATCGGGGGTCAATATTGGTATTTTTTGGGGTCCCTGGGTTAGGGCTGTGTGGGGTACTGATCATATGGTGAGTAGTGATAGAGCTTTTAGGGGTTTGGGGTGAGGGGCTCTCCTTGTTACTAATTATTTTAATTGGGGCTATAATCTCCTTGCTATTTTTTATATCAGGTTATCTAAGGGGGTGTGGTTATAGGGAATTAGGCAGAATGCGGGCTCTAGCTCAGGCTCTGACGTATGAGGGGGTGATAGTTTTTAGGATCCTGATGGTTATGGTGATGGGTTTTAGTTCCAAGTTCCTAGTTGGAGGGGCGATAATAGGCTTTAAGTGTATTTTATTATGACTAATTATTGTGAGGGTAGTGATGGAGAGTAGCCGAACCCCTACTGACTTTGTTGAGGGGGAATCTGAACTAGTATCCGGTTTAGCTAGGGAGATGGGCGGTTTGAGTTTTACGTTTTTATTTTTAATCGAGTATGGCTTAATAGGGTTTTATGCGTGTTTTGTGGTAGTGCTAATAAGGGGGGCTAGGCTAAGAGTTGTAGAGTTTATTGTGGCATCTCTGGCTATTATAGTGGTGTTGAATTGGTTGCGTTTAAGATTACCCCGCAGCCGCTATGACCTAGTGATGGAGTGGGGGTGAAAAGTGGTGTTGAGGGTGGTGTTTTATCTCATGGTTGTTGTCTTTAGGGTATTATTAGCGTAGCTTTTAGGCCGATCACGGGCTTCGTTGATGTCGAAGTTGGAGGGGAAAGTAGATACTAATGTCCTGCTGTAGCAATTTGGCCTTTTTAAAATAGTTGAATAGATGATAGAAATTTAACCCCCCTCCAACCACACCACCCAAGGTAATTCTAGGCTAGATGCCAGCGTGGCGGTAGCATGAAATAAAAAGCTCTGATTATTGTAAGTGCGATTAAAATAACCCCCAACTAGTAAACTCATTGAAAAAATGGTGAAAAGTAAAAAATGGGGGGGGGGCTCAAAACCGATAACGATTTTTATATGTTGTCAATGTTTACCGTAAATATCTCAGGGAGCGGTTAGGCTTTAGGACTCATACTCCTAAGATGTATTTCTCTGATTATCACTCATTAATGGTTTTTCAAACACATAGCTAATATAATAGCAAAAGTGGGGGTGCTTGCTATATTAACATGGTAATTTATGAAAGTAAATGCAGAGATGCTAATAGCCTAGTAAAAGTTGTGCCAGCGGCTGCGGTTAAACAGCTAGGGCGTTTGGGGTGTTTATTGTAAGAGTTTGAGAAAAGCTTATAGTGGTGAAATATGGGTAAGATGGGAAAATCTCTGTAAAGTAGGCTTAAGAATCAGATTAGATACCTGAGTATTCTACGTATACAATAATTATATGGGGAAGATCTAAATAATGTGGCGGTGCTCTTGATAGGTAGGGGGACTTGGGTTTGGATAGTAAACCTAAATTAATCTAGCTTAGTAGCCTCTTGTATGATTGAATATTTTTAGAAGAAATTATTCAAATTTCATAGGGGGTGAGTTAGTTTGCCTGAGTTTTGGTTTTAATAAAAATAAAGGATTTACGAGTAGTTGAGTAGAGATGAAGGCATCAGGAGTGAGTACATATCGCCCGTCAACACCTCACAGGTGTAAGTCGTAACATAGTGATTCTACTTGAAAGTGGAGTTACCCCGGAAGCTCTAAGAGTGTGGTATTGAAGGTACTAAGGTGGTGGGGTAGTGTTGAAGTGGGGGGAAGTGGGCCTAAGAGATGGGGTTAGAGTGTTTGAAGAGGGGGTTGTGCAGTTTAATGACTATATTATAGTAATAAGTTTATTTGTGTTTTGGTTTGTTATACTGCTGGTTTTAGTGGAAGTGGTACTAAAGACCGGAGGGGATCGAGAGGGGGGAGGGGGATTGATTTTAGAGGCGGTATGAACGCTATTGCCGATGCTTGTATTAGTATTTATAGCCTACCCGTCATTAGTGCTGTTATATGTGGGCGAATCTTTTAGTGGTTACAGTTACCAAGTTTTAGTAGTAGGTCGGCAGTGGTATTGAGATTACGTTGTTAATGGTGCGGTAGATAGCTCATATATGGTGGGTGAAGGGGGGAGGGGCTACCGAGTGTTGGATGTTGATAACCGTTTAGTAGTTCCTGCTTTCATAGGGGTAGAGGTACTGTGTACCTCAGGGGACGTGATTCATTCGTGGGCTGTTCCTAGGTTGGGGGTTAAAGTGGACTGTGTCCCAGGTCGGTTGAACCGGGTGGAACTGGAGATTTTAGGTGGTGGGGTTTTTTATGGGCAGTGCTCTGAGCTGTGTGGTGTCATACACAGGTTTATACCCATTGTAGTGGAGGTGATCCCACCAGGGCTATTGATGGGGGTGTAGGCCGAATGAGCTAGGGGATTGCAAATCTCCTATATAGTGGCCTTGAATTTAATTTAGCTAATGGGTGGTATTGAGAGTTATCCCAGTGTTAACGGGTTTGACTATTTTTATGGCTATTGTTAGGGCTTGTATAGGGTTAATAAGTCCAACGGTTTGGTGGGCCCTATTAGCGGCTTGGGTATTATGTGTGTGGTATGTTGAGGACGGGCTTGTTGAGGGGAGTGAGGCACTAGGGGCAAAGAGGGTCGATGTTGTTGCGGGAGGGGTTGTCTTATTTATTGCCTCTGAAGCTTTATTCTTTCTAGGGTGTTTAGTGAGGGGGTTAATGCTGGTGGGAGATGGGTGGAAGGACTCCTGGATTGCAATAGGTTTTGAGGGTGTTCCGGTGTGAATTTCGGTATTACTGCTTAGATCAGGTGTAACTGTATCACAGGCCCATAGTTATTTACTTAGAAAGCAGACTTATTTGGCGGTAGCGTGGATGGCTGTAACTGTGGGTATAGGGCTAGGCTTTGTGTTAGTTCAGGCAGAGGAGTGAGTAGCCATCCCGTTTAGAGTTTCTACAGGGTTGGGGGGTGGTTTATTCTTTTTAATTACAGGGTTTCATGGTCTGCATGTTGTAGTGGGGACACTACTTAACAGGCTAGTTGTTATTACCCTAATGGTAGGGGTTAGGGGAGGGGTTTTAGGCAGCAGGAAGATTGAGGGTATTATTTGGTACTGGCATTTCGTTGATGTGGTTTGGCTGTTTGTACTATTAGGTTTATACTGGTATATTATGTAACCCCGTAGGTTAATTAAACTTCATGAGTTGCTATTGTGAGATAGGGGGTTGAATAGCAATAATGCGACTACGGATCGCTAGTGAGCGCTGTTATGGAGCTAGGGGTAAATGGGGTTGTTACCCCCAGGGGAATCCCCTATAGAGAAATAGGTGGGGACTACTAATCCCCTGAGCTTGCTTAAGTGTAAGGTTTCTTGGTGGTGGGTATTTTAATGGGGTTATATTTTGTGTCTTTGGTGGCGGGTGTTTCAAGCTCAAGGGTATACTGGGTATGAGTGGTTTTAGAGGTGGGATTATTAGTTGTAACGTATTTGAGTTTAATGGCAAACAGGCGGGTAGGCAGGAGGTTTGAGTATTTTTTAGTGCAGGCTGTAGGGTCTTTAGTTGTTATAAGGGGTTTGCTGGCGGAGCTGTGGGGGGTGACACTAGCTGGGGCTACCATTAAAATGGGGCTATTCCCGTTTATGCCTTGGGTGTACCGGGTTATGTGGGGAATAAATAAGGGGGTTGGGGTGGGACTAGTCTTAGGTCTACAAAAGCTAATCCCACTAGCGTTAATGTTGGAGTGAGGGTGGCTCATTCAAGAAGGGTTTGGTTTATTTTTAGGAGTTTTGGTGTTAAGGACCGTGTTAGGAGGGGTAGGCATGCTGTTCGGAGGGGGTTGAGTGTGAGTTCTAACGTCGTCGTCAGTGTTTCACACTAGATGGACCATTTTAATGAGGGTAGCTGGTGAAGTAACGGTTTTTACGTATTTTTTAGGGTATATACTAGTCCTAGCTTCATTAGTAGTAGTTGGTGGCAGTGAGCGAAATGGTGGGAGTAGCCTGGTGGAGGTAATGGTGGTTTTGGCATCCCTTCCACCCATGGTAGGGTTTGGTCTTAAGCTATACACCTTCGTCAGATTGGTCGAGGGGGTGAGGGTGGTAGTTATGGTCTTGGCAGTAGTCAGGTGCGTCAGCCTGGTCGGGTACTTGCGAGGTGTAAACTTCACCCAGATAACTAGCGTTTTAAGAGGGGCAAGGGCTAAACACCCAACTCTTCCCCCCACTCTATCTTGGGTTTTAGGGTCTGTTTTGATGGTGGCTATAGTATAGT